TAATATATAATTATTTTATATAAATATATAGAAATAATGGAATCCATCGGATTTGAACCGATATTATTCACATGCAAAGCGAATGATTTACCTAATTAATCTAGGATCCCTAAAATGAGGAGTGGGTATTATATGGTATACATACCTACCTAATTATACGCCCTAGCTACATCCCCTTAAGGATTTGCTAGGGCTATTCTTATTCTTCGTGGTAATTGATTCTCCCTTATCTCTCTTAAATTAATTTTCCTATATTAATATTATATATATTATTCTTTATAATATATAATGAATATTATGTAACCTTTAAAATAAAGGGTGTTATATCCTAATAATTAAATTTCATCCGACTGAAACTTATAGTAATATAACATAACTAGGTATTAATTATATACATTATTATCTTCAATGTTTATATAACATATTATTATAGACTTCATATTTGATAGTCAATCAATATTTATTTCTACTAATTTTAACTTATAACTTGATTAGTAAGGAAATAAGATAAAATCATAACTATTATTAATTATTATTTATCTTAACTTACCTATGATTATACATTAGGTATATATCAATAATCCTTGTTATCATCATGGAATTAGATTATATTATCCTCTCGTACACATATAATATAATAAATGTTATTCTGCAATAGATGATAGAAACATTACTGGCTCACGCCGTAATTAACCCATCTCAAGTAGCTCCTTAAATGACGAACAGTCATACCCTTTATAGTTACTACGACCATAAGGTTGAGCCTAGACGACCAATTTTGTTATCATTAATCTCTTTATATTAATTTCTATAATTTTCACTATAGTTCAGACTATGTCTTAAATATATAATTTGTACTCTAAACTAGGTACAATATCCTTTGATATTTAATCACTTATTTGTATAAATCTATTTTCTGGAATACTATATTATATGCTATCTTATCATTTGTAATACGATTCCCTAATACCTTAGGATTTAAATTAAATTTAGCTGCTAATTCTGAGCTTAATATTTCATTCTCTTCTAATCTAAAGCTACCTGTATGTAATTTTATTTTTAATTATTTATTAAACCCCTTTAATACTTAATAAGTAATATCAAATATATATTTTGATGCACTCGTGGAAAGATATTGTTATACTACTCACTTTCTAGTCGTTGAACGTTCAATACCCTTGATTATGTATAGGTAAAGCTTCGCTGCAAATTGTCATATATTTATATATATATAAATACTTAGATATCTTTGCAATTCACATCATTTAACCTCAACTAAATATTAATCGAGGTGGCAAACACCGCTGACGATATCAACTCTCTAGCGGTATTACCCTGTTATCCCTAACGTAACTTTGATTCGTTATCGACATACTTTGCTTAAGTTAGTGCCTGTTCAATATACAATACTTACGTACTTTAATAATATGTAAATTATTAAATTAAAACACAGTTAAGGTATTATCCTGAATATTGGATATGTAGAAATGCGCCATAGCTGCAATGCAGCTATGGCGTTACCATTTATCCCACAACTATCCTCCATTAATTACCATTTAATCTTACTGTATCTCTTTATACTATTATATCTTTTATTAAGTATATTTATATAATTATTATCAATTTGACACATCAGTTATCTTTTGTGATGTCGACGCCCCATCGAAACTAACAGAATTATTCTGTCTTATAAAAGAAACTTATATTACCTATTTCTTTTTCATAAATTAGATATTTTAATAACTATCTCATATATATTTTATATTTTATTTAAATTAGTAATAGTTATAGATCGATTATATTATTTTATAAAACAATATATATATAAATAAAGAATTATTAAATAATTAATCTAATATCAAAATAATTTTATAGTAAAGCTGTATAGGGTCTTCTCGTCAATCTATTGCTATACAGTATCTTCACTGCAATTACTATTTCACTGAGAGCCATATGGATACATTTATAGCATCGTATAATCATTCATGCGGGACGCCAATTAAGCGTCTAGGAATTTCGCTACCTTCGGATCCTCATGATAAGACCGCCGTTTATATAAAATTTATTTATTATGGTTTAAACACCGGGCAGGTATCACTTATTATACTAGTCTTTTCAGATCTGCAATAAGCTATGTTTTTGGTAAACAGTCGCACTATATTAAAGAAGTTAAATTCTTATTGCCGAGTTCATTCATATGGATTATCTCATACTCCAAGGGAAATGTAGTAACAAAAGGATTTGTATAGTTAAAGAACAATCAACCGCCTTAGCGAAAGCAAAGCTACGCTAAGGCGTATCGACCTCATTTCCCCGTATACCAGTGTCGGTTTCCAGTACGGTTATCTCTTTTTCTTGTATTCTTTCACTCATCTTAATTTATATTTTCATATTATTAATTAGAGACCGTTAATTTATATTAAAAACCTTATACATATGGAGGAAGAGCTTATCTCTTCTTGCGTTACTCAAGTCAGCATATTTTGTACTATTATTTTTATAGTATAATCTGTTACCAATGTATCATTATTATATCATATTTTTTTATATTATTCATATTTAATATATATATTTCACCTAATAAAGAATACTAGGTATCATATATGAATATATTTTTCCTTATAAATAATATTAGCTTTATATGATTAAGCATACATTTTATAATTCAGTTAATAATTTAGGCCTGTATATCTTATCTTAGATTCTTAATTCAGTTAATGAGTTGTTACACTTTCTTTAGAAGATGATTACTATCATATCTACCAATTAACTATCTTATTAATATATAATTATATTATTATATATTTTTTCATCAAGATTCATACCACTTAATTATTATTAAGGACTTACATTTAATAATCTAGGTTATTCCCTATTAATTTAAGTACCTTATCGCACATAAATTGACTGATCAATTATACAAATAACGCCCTGGATAATTTCAATGAAATTATGCCAGGGCGCATTATTCATCCAGTTCAGATGTTTAATTCATATGATAAATTCGTCAAAATTCCCATTATAAATTAAGTGATTTACCTGGTGATGTATTTATTGATCGCTATACTAATATATATTTCACAGATAACCAGCTATCTGTATATGAGAGTAGCCTTTCACATCGATACATAATTCTTCAGAAGGTATTGCAACACCCACCTGTTCAGACTATATTAGATTACTCAATTAATATCATTAAAATAATTCTATTTATTTATAAAACTATCTATCCTTATAACAAGGATAATTGATAAAATATTCTTTATTATATTATAAATTTTATAATTTTTATAATTTTTATTATAATATACCTTATTATTAATAATAAGTTCAACTAATAATATAATCTTTCATAAAATATATCTTGATTATGTATAAATCATATACTTTCGGGTCTACTTCCATTAACTTTAATTTCTATTTATATTTAATTTTAATATTTCGCTAATAAAAGTAACTCACTGACCCATTATACAAGAGGTACACTATATTCTATAGTTGCTCTTTATTTAAGTATTTATTAAGAATATACAAATAATTATTATTATAAATTTTATTTATTTAATAATTAATGATATCTTTATTATCATTCCCTCACGGTACTTATTATTTATAATTAATTTTTAGTTTTAGTAGTAGTACTACTTTATTCATATTATAAAATATTACTTAATAAACTAATTATTCTTTCTTTCACCAATACTAAAATATTCCCTATTGGTTTTTATATATCTTACTAAGATGTTTCAATTCAGATATTTAAATATTCATTATTATTTCTAATATAGATTGGTCTTCACCTAATTTCATTGTCTAGATATTAATTATAATAATTGATAATTATACTTAAATATTAATAATAAAAGAAAAATTTCAATTACCACTACCTAATAAATAGTTTATTTTAGATAAATAAATCTAATAAATAAATGAGAAGATTATAAGAGAAAAGTATAAATAATAGGATAACGCCCTAGCTCAATCCCTATGGGATGTAGCTAGGGCGGGGGAGAGAGCAATATCATTAGGATTACGTTTAAGTGCAAATATATTATCAGGTCATCTACTAATGTTAATATTAGGATCATTAATAATAAATTTAATGAATTCATCAATAATAGGATTTATAGTAGGAATAGTACCAATATTAGCAGTAGTAGCAATAACAATATTAGAAGTAGGTATAGCAATAATACAAGCATATGTATTTAGTATATTATTATCAGGATATATAAAAGATAGTATATCATTACATTAGGTATTCATTGGGAATGTATTGCGCCCTTTATGTTCACATAAAGGGCGAATAATGTATAAAGAATGAAGTCAAAGACAAGATATAAAACAGGAATAATAAAGAAAAAGATATATATAAAATAAATAACGCCCTGCATAATCCTTATGGGATAATGCTAGGGCGGGTATCAATTATATACACACTTATCTTACCTATCATCTAACATTAGATATAAAATAATATAAGAATATTAAATAATTAAAAATGAATAATAATAATATAAATAGAAGAATAAGAATAAAGAATGATAAATATATGTATCATAAGATGAGAGATGAAGAGAATAAATGAGAATAGAGAGAATGTTAAGCATAACGCCTTATATGTAAACATATAAGGCGTCAAAACTACATAATATCATATTTAATAAAAATATTATAAATATATAAAATAAGATATAAATAAATATAAAGATAGATATAAGAAAATAAAAGAATGAGGAAGAAAAGAAAGAAATATATAGAGAAGAACAGAAATATCCGGGAACCGCATTAAATCATTAGATTTAATGCGGGTATGATAATTATGGTATTAATTAATTGATCTACATCAAAAATAATATATAAAAATATAATAAATTAAGAAAAAGATAATAATAAAGAATAAAAGAATAAAGAGAATGAGCTGAGGGAGTTGAAAAGAAAAATACGACATAGTTATGTTTAAGAGATATATTTCTGAGGGGATGAAGGAGGGGAATGAAGTAGGAATGGAAGCAATAATATGCGCCCTAGCTGTTATACAGCTAGGGCGTTAAATCAGAATATATATGGAATTAAGGCTTACCTATTATCAGATATAAAATATAAAACAGAGATATTAAAAAAAAATAATAAATGAAGAAGTGCAATAGATAGAATCGAACTATCATATTAAGATCATGAATCTTAAATGTTACCATTACATAATATTGCAGAGAAATAGGAAGATATATTACCTAATATAGAGGATGAAATGTTAACGCCTTTTATGCGATGCAGAAAAGGCGTTGTGTAAAGAATGTATATAAAAAAATAAAATATGAATATATATGAAAATATATAAATATAAATAAAGAAATAATTAAGGTTACCTAATAAAGGGTGCAGAGGAGAACATTGTAAGAGCAAAAATTGTGTCAATTTCGTTGTTTTCTTCATATTCATTCTATTCCCCCTTAGTGATTTAATATAATTATTTGCCTACATTCTACAATATTATTATTTATTAATTTTGTTTACAAATATATTATATTGCCCTAGTTTACTAGGGCGCATTGCATGTTACCCCTTCTGTTTGTTGTCATCTTATTCTTTATTTTGTTATTAAAAAAGAGGAATAATAAAAATAAATATGAAATTTTATCGTGACTACTTATATAAGCTAGCGTAATATAAGTAGGCTTTTGTAAGACAAAAAGATAAAATGGAATGAATGACAGATTGTAACGCCCAAGCAGCATAGCTGCTTGGGCGCATTATGCGCTAATGCAATTTTTATTACTCAATAAAAATCTTTTAGCGATCCAATTATCACATTATATTTAATTATATAAAAAATATATATATCTAATTTATAAATTAATACCATATATCTAAATATAAAATAAAAATTAACATTATAAGATAAAAATATAAATAATATGCGTTAATTAAAATAAATTTTAATACGACGCTCTTATTAGAATAATAGTAAATGACTAGCAATAATATAAAAAATAACTATGATAAATCAATAGGAATATGATATAATAAAATAGAATAATAATGAGTAAATAAACATAGATGATAATTATAAATTGTCAAGATAGATAACAATAATTAAAATAGTAAGGGGATATCGATAACAATCAATAATGAAAAGATAATAGATAGAATATTTTTATAAATTGATGTAATATAGGAGGAATGGATATCAAATATGTATATCATGGAATGAATAATAAAATAATGTTAACATTAATTGGAGTAGCTGATGGATAATAAAGTACAATCTAAACTTTTATAAAAAAGATTATTTTTATAAAATTTTAGTAGAGGAAAAAGAGAGGAGGAAGATAACAAAATAAAGAATAAGATGACAACAAACAGAAGGGGTAACATGCAATGCGCCCTAGTAAACTAGGGCAATATAATATATTTGTAAACAAAATTAATAAATAATAATATTGTAGAATGTAGGCAAATAATTATATTAAATCACTAAGGGGGAATAGAATGAATATGAAGAAAACAACGAAATTGACACAATTTTTGCTCTTACAATGTTCTCCTCTGCACCCTTTATTAGGTAACCTTAATTATTTCTTTATTTATATTTATATATTTTCATATATATTCATATTTTATTTTTTTATATACATTCTTTACACAACGCCTTTTCTGCATCGCATAAAAGGCGTTAACATTTCATCCTCTATATTAGGTAATATATCTTCCTATTTCTCTGCAATATTATGTAATGGTAACATTTAAGATTCATGATCTTAATATGATAGTTCGATTCTATCTATTGCACTTCTTCATTTATTATTTTTTTTTAATATCTCTGTTTTATATTTTATATCTGATAATAGGTAAGCCTTAATTCCATATATATTCTGATTTAACGCCCTAGCTGTATAACAGCTAGGGCGCATATTATTGCTTCCATTCCTACTTCATTCCCCTCCTTCATCCCCTCAGAAATATATCTCTTAAACATAACTATGTCGTATTTTTCTTTTCAACTCCCTCAGCTCATTCTCTTTATTCTTTTATTCTTTATTATTATCTTTTTCTTAATTTATTATATTTTTATATATTATTTTTGATGTAGATCAATTAATTAATACCATAATTATCATACCCGCATTAAATCTAATGATTTAATGCGGTTCCCGGATATTTCTGTTCTTCTCTATATATTTCTTTCTTTTCTTCCTCATTCTTTTATTTTCTTATATCTATCTTTATATTTATTTATATCTTATTTTATATATTTATAATATTTTTATTAAATATGATATTATGTAGTTTTGACGCCTTATATGTTTACATATAAGGCGTTATGCTTAACATTCTCTCTATTCTCATTTATTCTCTTCATCTCTCATCTTATGATACATATATTTATCATTCTTTATTCTTATTCTTCTATTTATATTATTATTATTCATTTTTAATTATTTAATATTCTTATATTATTTTATATCTAATGTTAGATGATAGGTAAGATAAGTGTGTATATAATTGATACCCGCCCTAGCATTATCCCATAAGGATTATGCAGGGCGTTATTTATTTTATATATATCTTTTTCTTTATTATTCCTGTTTTATATCTTGTCTTTGACTTCATTCTTTATACATTATTCGCCCTTTATGTGAACATAAAGGGCGCAATACATTCCCAATGAATACCTAATGTAATGATATACTATCTTTTATATATCCTGATAATAATATACTAAATACATATGCTTGTATTATTGCTATACCTACTTCTAATATTGTTATTGCTACTACTGCTAATATTGGTACTATTCCTACTATAAATCCTATTATTGATGAATTCATTAAATTTATTATTAATGATCCTAATATTAACATTAGTAGATGACCTGATAATATATTTGCACTTAAACGTAATCCTAATGATATTGCTCTTGAAGAAAAGGATAATGTTTCAATTAATACTAATACAGGTACTAAAGGTAATGGAGTTCCACTCGGTACAAATAATGCAAAAAATCCTCAATTATGTATAAATAATCCTAATATAACATTACCTAATCATAATGTTAAACTAAATGATACAATAGGTACAACTTGTGCAGATATTGCAAATGAATAAGGTATCATAGATATTAAATTAGCTATAAATATAAAATTAAATATAGTAAATATTAAAGGAAAGAAAGCACCTCCTTTACGACCTATTTGTGAATTAACTAAATTATTTATAGTATCATATATACTAAATATAGCAACTGAGTATCTAGATCCTTTTAATGTAATATTTTTAATTATTGATATATAAGTTATTATAATTAAAGATACAATTATTAAATATAAAGTATAATTAGTTAAACTAAAAGTTAAATAATTATTAATTAATAATAAAGGTTTAATATCGAATTGATCAAGAGGGGAGAAGAACATGAGGACATGTGAGATTGACACTGAAGGGTGTGGAGACCGGGGTGAACCGTCCAACGAAATATCTATCAGATATCTGTTGGACGGGTAATATGCTATTATCTTTATTTTCTTATATATATTTTTAATATTTTAAATATTTTTTATATTAATATAAATATAAATTAATGATGAATTAAATACCCTAATTATATATACCTAGTGTTATTTGTTAGGTAAGTTAGTATACAATATAATTAAAGATACATTTCTTTTCTATTATATTTTAAATATATTATTATATAATATATGAATAGATATATAATGTTAATAATAACATATAAATAATTAGAATAGATATGTTTATGTTAAATGAGAGGAGGAGGAGCCGTGAGCGATAGGATGTAGCGCCCTAGCTGTATAGCAGCTAGGGCGTATAGCATGTTATACACGCACTACTATACTTCTAGCTACCAATACCCTTAATATGTTCGGTAATATTATTGTTGATATTATATTTATTAATATTACTATTCCTATTATTCCTCCTGTTAATAAATTCATTCAATAAAATGGTACTAATTGTGGCATTTATAAAATTTTTATTTTTATAATTTTTAATATAATTGATATTATAATGATATATTATATTAACTATCAGATTGAGAGGACTTGAACCCCTAGTCTCCTACACCCAATGTAGACTCGTTACCAATTACGATACAATCTGCTTAAGAATAATTAATTAAACTATATAATTATCTTTTTATCTACAGATTTTTTTATTTAATTTTTATTAATTTATATATTAAATATATAGATATAACTTAATTATTAAACATTATGTAGGGAATTGAACCCTAAATAAATTTATTTGCAATAAATCATTAACACCAGTTAAAACATAATGAGAATATGATAGACGTGAATCGAACACGCACAATAGCATTGGAAGTGCCAGGGTCTACCATTAACTTACTATCATTAAAAAATAATATTAATATAAATTAGAATTAATATATAAATGTTAAATAAAACACGAGTGAGGGCACTACCTAACAAAACGCCCTAGCATAATATTATGCTAGGGCGCACGAATATATACATCAATCTCACTCCCTGTCATACCATATTTATTATCCCATTCGGATATATTCCATAATATATCGTCGGTATTATTAATACAATCATCAATAAACTCTCTCTATATGTACAATCACTTGTTAATGCTATATATGGTGTACGTATTCCACCAGTTAAACGATTAGTAATTTTTAACATATAAGCAGCTGATAATAATACTGATAAAGCAGATATAGCACCCAATATTGCAGAACGATTAATAGCTCCTGTAAGACTTAATAATTCACCTATAAAATTAACAGTTAAAGGTGTACCTATATTACAAAATGATAATATAATAAAATATATAGATAATATAGGCATATAAGTAATAAGACCTTGATAATAATAAATTAATCTATTATGATATCTATCATAAAGAATACCACCAACTATAATAAATAGAGCAGGAGAAACGAAACCATGAGCGATACTCATAATTAGACTACCATTAATACCAGTAAGAGTATTAGAAAGAATACCAAGTATACATACAGCCATATGGCTAATAGAACTATAAGCAACAATAACTTTTAAATCAGATTGTCTTAAAGTAATTAAAGAAGTATAGATAATAGTAATAACACAAATGAGATAAGCTATAGGAGTATATAATACAGTAGCATCAGATAGACTAGGTATAATTAAACGAATAAGAGCATATATAGCTAATTTAAGGATAATACCGGCAAGAAGCATAGAACCAGCGAGAGGGCTTTCACTGTGAACAACAGGTAATCAAGTATGAACGGGTACAAGAGGTGTTTTAACCATTATACCTATAGTTAAACATATAAATAGGATACATTGAAGATCAGTAGATAAAACAACGAGGCTTATGGATTGATAGTCAGTGTTTCCTATTAAGACGTCATAGGTTCCGATACCTAACAACATAAATAAACTACTAAATAATGTATATATTAATATATAATCTGATGCTTTATCTTTATTGCTAGCTCCATATAATCCAATTAATATAAATAATGGTGCTAATGATGCTTCAAAATATACATAAAATGATAACATATCTTGACACATAAAATTAATTAATAATATTACTCCTAAATTTAATACTAATTCATAAAATAATATATTATTTTTAATATTATTTCAATTAGCTATTATACTTAATGGTAATAAATATGCTGTTAATAATATAAATATATCTGCTATACCATCAGTAGTATAATATATACCAACTTCTTCTCAATCTGATAATGTAGGTATAATAATTAATATACTAGCAATTAATATGAGTTGTTTACTATAACGAGGGATAGTTCTACCTATTAAGGATGTACTAAATAATATAATAAAATATATAAGAGTCATAATAAAAGGAAAAGAAAAATGATAAAAATGTATGATTAATGGGACTTGAACCCATAAAGAATTAAACCTAAATTAATCGCGTATACCAATTTCGCCATAATCATGATACGGATATAACGTGATTCGAACACGTGGATCATAAAGATCTTGATAGCTCAAATATCATGCTTTAAGCCACTCAGCCATATATCCTGTAGGGTATATTTGATGTTTAATAATAGATGTATTATGTTTAATGTATAATATTAGATGTTTAATGTTAAATGATAAGAATAGGGGGAGACGATAGGATGCGCCCTAGCAGGGTATTAATATATTAAATATAAATTCTATATATTCTTTCTGCTAGGGCGTTATACAATTCATTCTGTCCTTACTGTTACCTTTCTTTCATCTTATCCTTATATATCTTGTCCCTCTTATCCTTCACATCTTTATATATATGTTCTATATTCTCTTTTAACCCTTCCATGATTGCTATCATTACTACTTTATTCATTTATTACATGAGTAGTAATAATTTAATCACTTTATTAATTGCTATAGAAATATTATTATTAACTGTAACTTTAAAATTAATACATATAAGTGGTTATTATGATGATGTTTATGGTACTATATTTAGCCTAATTATACTTATCTTAGCTGGTGCTGAATCAGCCATAGGTCTAAGTCTATTAGTTGCTTATTACCGTTTAAGAGGATCTATTGGTCATAAAATCTAATGTTAAATTATTTTTATTATATTCATGAAGAATCCATTAATATTACTTTAGGTAATTGAATTAATCTAGGTGATCTTATTATCCCTTATGGTATTATTTTAGATCCTTTAGCTATGACTGTCTTAGTCCCTGTCGGTATTATTACTATCTGTGTCCTTATTTATGCTTTAGCTTATATGGCTCATGATCCTAATCGTAATAGATTTTATATTATTTTAAGTATTTTCGCTATATTTATGACTATTTTAGTTATTAGTGATAATTATTTAATGATGTTTATTGGTTGAGAATTTGTTGGTGTTATATCCTATTTATTAATATCATTTTGATCTACAAGAATAGCAGCTATGAAGTCAGCATTATCAGCTATATTATTAAATCGTATGGGTGATACATTCTTTGTGATAGCTTTAGGATTAATTATTAATTATTATAAAGCTGTAGATTTTGATACAATAATATTATTATCACCATATATGAATACGATATTATTGAATATATTAGGATTATTATTAACATTGGCGGCATGTGCGAAGAGTGCGCAGTTGGGATTGCATGCATGATTACTATTGGCTATGGAGGGACCTACACCTGTTAGTGCTTTATTACATGCCGCTACTATGGTTTGTGCCGGTGTTTATGTTTTAGTTAGATCTTTTCCTATTATTGAGTATGCTCCTACTATGTTATTAGCTCTTTGCTGATTAGGTGGTCTTACTACTCTTGTTAGTGGTTTAATTGCTCTTGTTACTAATGATATTAAACGTGTTATTGCTCTTTCAACTATGTCTCAATTAAGTATCATGGTTCTCGCTATCGGTATCAGTAGTTATGATCTCGCTATTTATCATCTTTATTGTCATGCTTTCTTTAAAGCTTTATTATTTATGGGTGCTGGTTCTGTTATCCACAGTGTCATCTCCGAAACTCAAGATATGAGAAAATATGGTGGTTTAATTAATTATTTACCATTTAGTTATGTAGCTATATTAATAGCTTCATTATCTTTAATGGCTATACCTGGTTTAACAGGTTATTATAGTAAAGATATTATTATTGAAAGTTTATATGGTACTTATACATTTAGTGGTTATATATTATATTATATTGCTGTTGCTTCTGCTACATTAACTAGTTTATATAGTTTAAGAGTTTTATATTTAACATTCTTAAGTACTCCTAAAGGTAATAAATATACTTATAATTTTGTACATGAAAATGTTGGTATGTTAATCCCTATGATTATATTAATTATATATAGTATATATTTAGGATATAATAGAGATAATGTTATAGGTCATTATGCTATGGGATTACCAATGAATAATAATTTTATAGAGACCGAATATACATTACCAACTATAATTAAATTAATGCCGTTAATATTAGGTATTAGTTTATCTTCATTCTTAGTTTATACATATGAATTTACTTATAAATTAAATAATAATAAAATATATGATTACTTTAATAATAGAATATATTTTGATCAATTATTAAATAATATGATAATACGTAAGACATTATGAATGAGTGGGTATTTAAATAGATATATAGATCAAGGATTATTGAGAGTGATAGGTTCTACAGGAGTAAGTAGAGCTATAACATATATAAATGTATTATTTATAATAAATGTGATATACATATTCATGAGATATATTTATATATTAATATATTTATCCATTACCTAAGAAGGGTATAGGATGTTTCATTATTTCGTTTATAATATTATTATATATATAATTATATTATTTGTGATATTTATGATATTTAAAAAATAAATTAAGAATGATTAATTATAATGATAATAGTAAGATATGGAATGTAGATGGAGGGATTATGGAATAACGCCCTAGCTTATTCCTTGGAATATGCTAGGGCGCATGTTATTATTCTTTATTCCTTTCTTCCCCTTCTTATCCCTTTCTATTCCTTTATATCTCTTTATATTTTTATTAATATTTTTTATATAATATAAGATGGATATAAAAGAGGATATAGTAGTAACGCCCAAGCAGCATAGCTGCTTGGGCGCAAACATTTAACATATATATTTTATTTAACATATAATTTTTCCTTTCTATTAACATTAGGTCCCCCTTAATAAATAAGTTTTCTTTATTATTTTATTTATTAAGTTTTAATATAATAATAAATATTATAAATATAGGGACGGGATGATATATGCGCCCTACATATTCCATCGGAATATGCTAGGGCGTTTTGCTTTTATTCTTTCATCTTTATCCTATCTCTTATCCGGATCTTATTAATTTTATTCTTTATTATGATTTTTTATTTTTTAATTAATGTATTTTAATAAGAAGAGGAGATAAATAAAGGATAACGCCCAAGCAGCTTTGCTGCTTGGGCGGACAGTATTTCTATATTTCTATATTTATATTTAAAATATATGATGATATTATATAATGATTATATTATATAATTATGAATATATATATATCTTACCTTTTATAAAGAATTAGATGTAAGGAATAATATGAATAATTATGAATGTTACATGTAACGCCCCAGCAGCATAGCTGCTTGGGCGCATAACTAACTCCTGAATACTTATCTTCCATAATATTCTCTCGTCATTTCTCTTTTTAAATATTGACGATCTATTCTTAACACTTCTAATTTAACCTCTAATACAAATGCTATTACTAATAATCCTAAAAATATTATTAATATCATTAATCCATATATATTATTAGTATATGCACTTATAACATATGGTAATATTGATGATATTTCTAAATCAAAAGGTAAAAATAAGATAGCTACTAATATAAAGGCTACAGATATAGCAGCTCTAGATTGTTGGTAAGAGGTGAATCCACACTCAAATGGTCCTGTTTTATCTACATATAAATTACTTGGTGCTAATATTATATTAATTCCAATTAATAAAACAGCAACTATTGGAGCTAAAATTAAATAATATATAAACATTAATTTAATAATAAAGTAATACCTTCTAATAGAGTTGGCAATGCTACAAAGAAACTAGTTAATAATACTATATATACACTTATTATAAATGATATAGTTGTATTTAATACTGGTTTTACATAAGCATTGTTTAGATTACTAGCTAATTGTTTTATTATATAAGCATAATAATAAGTTGCAATTACACTAAATATAATTATAGCAAGACCTTCAAGATATAATCCTGAGTCCATTAATGCCACAATTATATAATATTTACCATAAAATCCTGGTAATGGTGGTATACCTATTAATGAAAATAAACATATTATAAATATTAATGTTAAAGTTTTATTAGGTATAATTAAATGATTAACATTAACAATAGGTGATCATTGTGAAGATGGTTGTGATGTATACTCTCCTATTGCTAATATACAATAAAATATTAATATATGAGTTAAACTATATTGAATAATGTATAAATAATAGGCTTGATCACCTAATATTACAGCTGTTAGGAGATAACCGAAGTTCAATATTCCACTATATGCTAATATACTCTTTAATGTTACTTGATATAATGGTGTATATGATGCTATAGTTATTGATAAATAAAAAGCTATTAATAATATTTGTGTATTAAATAATGATATATTTATATATATAAATGATAATATTGAAACTTTAGCAACTATACTAATGTAAGCTGTTATATAAGTAGGACTATAACTGTAGACCGCTATACTTCAAGCATGTAATGGTGCTAATCCCATTTTGAATAATAATCCTATTATTAATATATCAAATGAATTAAAATTATTATTATTATTAAAAGAATAATAAGTAGCTAATTCACTTAAATTAGTTAAACCTGTTTGTTGATAAACTTCAGCTGATGATAGTAATATTAAAACGGAAGCAATTCCTCCTGTTACAAAATATAATATCGCTCCTCTTGTAGCATTATATGATTTATTATATACTCCTGTTAATAAATATAATGAATATGATTGTAATTCAATTACTACATATAAAGGTATTAAATCATTAACCATAGGAAGTAATATTAAACCTATTAAATTAACAATAATTAATAAAGCTAATCAAGGATTATTAATATTATATCTAGGTATAATAGTACCATAAATTATTAAAGATAAAACTAAGAATATTAATAATAATACAATAGGACTATTACCTGGAGTATAAGAGAATCAATCATTAAAAATAGAGATATTAGTATAATGAAGATTGAGGGAATCTCAAGATAGATAGAAGATAAAAGCTAAAGATATAGCAGTTAATCTAAATAGATGTTGAGATAGATTGGGATTATAAGCTAAATAAATGATATATGTGAATAATGTTAAGACTAACATTAGACATAAGGAGAATCGAACACCTATTACATCATTCGTAATGATGGGTACTACCGTTATACGATATGTCTTTAATTAACATATTATTTAACTTACCTAAGATATGGTATTAGATGCATAACATATCCGATAGAATATTCTAGTTTTCTCTAGTATATTCTTATATATTTATTTTTATAATATTCATTTGAATAACTATACTCCATATAATAATAAGAAACTTACCATTAATGAGAATAATCCACAAGCTTCTGCTAAGGCGAAACCTAATATAGCTTGAGGGAATAAAGTTGAACGTAATGAAGGATTACGTGATGTTCCGTTAATTAAAGCTACGAAAACTAAAGCAATACCTATGGCTGCTCCTCCTAATCCTATAGTTGCTATACTTGCTCCTATATATTTTGCTGCTAATGCTAATTGCATTATAACAACAAATTCATTTATTATATATTTTTTTCATTATTCTAACACTTATATTATTAGTTAGCTTAATAGGAATTGAACCTATATTTCCCGATTATCAATCAGGCTCTCTACCATTGAGATATAAGCTATTATCCATATATTATGCGCCCAAGCAGCATAGCTGCTTGGGCGTTATGTCCTTTGAATAGCTATTATTTTTTTAATTATTTAATTTTTCCCGAGCAAGTTCCCTTACCCGAACTATATTTCAACTTATAGCATATCTCAGATTTTATCTATAATCATTATATATTTTTTTTATTTATATTTATAGTTATAACTAACTTACCTAATAATTAGATCATAAAATCATAATATCATTAGGAATTTGAATGATAATATCTAGTATTATCTATATAAAAATGATTATGAATCATATCTATGCTATTGATGAGTAATTAGTACTAAATACATTTCCGTTTCACCGTACTTTACTTTAATACGATTACTGGCAGTTCCAGTTTCATAAATGCGAATTACAGCAATTAATCCAATTTATGTTTCACTCTCCTTTTTAAATATTTTAATTCTTTTATTACTAAAGATTTTTTTATTAATTTATTTGTATCACACCTGTAGCCCAAATCATAAGGGTCATGCGGATTAGTCTTTATCCCTAACTTCCTATAATATTCCTATTATACTTATAACATTTATATATTAATCTATTAATTAATATATTAGTTGGTAAGGATTACGTTCATTCATTAAATTAATAAGATACCATAAGGCATGAACTGACGACAACAATGTAACGCCTGTAATAACTAAGATGCGCCCAAGCTAAAAGCTTGGGCGTAAATCTATTATTTATTCGAGATTTGGTAAGATTCTGGGGTATTATCCAATTAAACAGCATGATCCACTGCGTAGTTGTATAGGAGTCTAATGTATTATATTTCATTCTTGCGAACGTACTATTCTGGTGGTATACTCTTCATATTTCACTTACATTTTTGTTAATTTATTCTTATATTAATCTATCTTCCCTAATATTTTTATTTAGATAATTAATATTTTTAAAGCTTTTATTCTAATATATATTTATATATTATTAAATATTATATATATATTTTTTCTTATTTTGGAGAAGAATACTAATAAGTCTGAGTTATGCGCCCAAGCATTTTCCAAAGGAATAAGCTTGGGCGTTCCTCCAGTAAGCCCTATTCTTAACTTTTTGCGGTATACATAGTTTATGGCTATAACTAAATGGGTCACTAATCCATGTCGCTTCTATAGCTTTCATCCCTCAGCGTCAATCATTATTTGATACCTCTTATGCTGTCTATTATATGTTGTCGCATTTTAACTCTTTATATAATTTACATAAATATCAATTCTAATGATTCTATTTTTTTTATTATATTTTTTTTTATATATATTTCATATCTTTATAAATATGTTTATATATTAATATAATATATATATATTTTAATATAAGCCTACGGATCCTTTAAACCAAAAACGATAAACGCTTGCTCTGTGTGTATCACCGCTACTGCTGGCACACATCTTGGTAAGAACTTCATTATTTATTTATCATTATGTTTTAAATAATTAAGATATTTATAATGAAAATTACGTATCATATATCTATTAAATTATAAATAATTATAAATTAAGAATAAGATAATAGGATGATAGATATAGGGATGTGGGGAAGGTATGCGCCCTAGCATAAATGCTAGGGCGTTATTATTATTCTTTCTATCACCTATATTCTTTTCTATCTTCTATAGATAACACGATCAATCTTAACGATCATTGTCAATAATTCCTCACTGCTGCTACTTTAATTCGTAGTAAAATGTTTAATTTTATGTGCTCCTTATGGCTTCCACCATGAAGTATAGGTTATCGGCTAATCTATTAATATTAATTATTTAATACTGATTAATCTAAATTATAAAATTTTATTTATTATAATTATCCAATAATATAGGTATCTTATATAATTTATAAGAATTTCAATTAATCAAGATTACTACCTACATCTATTAAGGTGTAATACCTTATTATACTCACCTGAACGCAATTATAATTTATTTATTACTAAATAATAATATAATTACTTGCATGTGTTATGTCTCTATATAGCGTTTTATCTAAACCTACATCAAATTTATGTAGATAAACATAAAATGTTGAACTACTCGGAATTGAACCGAGATACATCCATTATGAGTGGATTGCTCTACCATTGAGCTATAGTTCATTATATCTTATATTGTAATAATACATTACCTAATTAAAAGTATAATATATAAGGGTATTTATTGGAAAATTTTAAGTATTATGGTAATACCTAATGCTATATCTAAGGTAAGATAAATAAATCATAAATATAATATTGTTATTGTTATTAATATTTTTATTGTTATTTTATTAATATAATTATAATATATGTTAAATATATTCAGAAATTGAATAGATATATAAATATAGTGGATGAATAAAGGCTATAACGCCCTAGCATTTATGCTAGGGCGCATCAAATCAGCCCCTACTCTCTCCCTATTGTCCCTATATAATACATTATATTCTCTAATGTTGATATTATCGGTACTATTACTATATAATGTAAAAAATAATATATTGTAGCATATTGTCCAAGTGATATATAAGGTACCTCTACATGTAGCTGTCCTAAATTCCCCAATAATATAAAATTAAATACAAATATATAAAATGCTAATTTTGATAATATTTTAAATGTATTACCACGTATAACTGATCTATCAGTATAAGGTAAACTTAATAATATTAATATAGCTCCAAACATAGCTATTACTCCCCCTAATTTATCAGGTATACTACGTAATATAGCATAAAAAGGTAATAAATATCATTCTGGTACAATTGATGGTGGTGTTACCATTGGATTCCCCGGTATATAATTATCTGGATGTCCTAATGTATTTGGACTAAAGAATACAAATAAACTAAATGCTAATAAGAAAACAAATACAGTTATTAGATCCTTAAACACGAAATAAGGATGGAAAGGTAATCTATCAATATTTCCAGTTATACCTAAAGGATTTGATGAACCATGAACATGTAAAGCCATTAAATGCATACATACTAAAGCTGCTAATACAAAAGGTAATAAGAAATGTAAAGCAAAGAATCTTTGTATAGTAGGATTACTTACACTAAATCCTCCTCAAATGACTTATTAACTTACCATTTTATATATTATTTAAATATATTCACTTATAATTACTTATAAGATTAGACTATGTCATCATCCTAATTATAATTATAGGATGTTAGGCGCTCGTGGTTATATTATTGTTATATTACTCAATAACTAGTCGTTGAACGTTTATATCCCTTATATTTATTATTAAATATTATATAGGATATACTTCGCTGCAAATTCACCTAATTACTTAGGTATTTCTTGCAATTCACCTAATTTTTTCCAATATATCTCTCAATATATGGCCGCTCATTTATTTTTTGTTTGATTTTATATTTTAAATATTTTTTTATATCTTTGACTACTTTTTATATCTAATAATAGTATCAAAGGAATTATTAATTAAAGATTTAGTAGTATATTTTTTATTAAATATAGAATAAAGATATAACTTATTAATAATAAGTGTATTTAAATATGAAAAATATAATGGTAAGATGATTAACGGAACAATGTCATTACCTATAAAGGGTATAGCAGATAATAGGTTAGTAATAACGGTAGCACCTCAATGAGACATCTGACCATAAACTAAAACATAACCCATAAATGCGATGGCCATTGTAAGGATGAAGATGATTACACCTACTATTCATAACATGACTCTAGGTTGTTTATAGCTTCCATAATATAAAGCTTTTCCTATGTGAAGGTACATACAAATAAAGAAGAAAGAAGCTCCATTAGCATGAATGTATCTTATAAGTCAACCAGCGTTAACATCACGCATAATATGTTCTACTGAATCAAAAGCTAAACTTATATTACTACTATAATGCATAGCTAAGAATAAACCAGATGCTATTTGTATAACAAGGCATAATCCTAGTAAAGAACCAAGATTTCATCAATAGTTTATACTACTAGGTTGTGGACTATCTATTAAATAACTATTTACTAAAGATAAATAGGTATTAGATTTACGAATAGGCATAAAAAAATTTATAATAATTATAATACAGAAATTAAAGAAGATAAAGGGAAGAAATTAATCTTATGAATATGGGTACCTAAGAATGAGGACTAGGGGACAAGTAACATGCGCCCTGCAGAATCCAATGGATTAAGCAGGGCGTTATATCAATATATGCATCTCTCAATATATAACTATTAATATTAATAATAAGAAACATAAATATAATAAATATTATTATATGAATTATATATTTATCCATTACCTAAGAGAATAAATAAAATGATCTATGTTTTATATTATATATTATTCTAATAAAATCAGGAATGCAAGTTATTCGCCCTAGCTGTAAAACAGCTAGGGCGCATTCCCCCCCTTGAATACTTAATCTTTTTTCTTTTTATTCTTTCTTTTTTTATTTTCTCTCTCCACTATTTTTATTAACACTTTTGTATGTAGTAATGTCTCTTTACATGTCGCTTTATTTGCTAATTTATTTTCTGTTGTATCTATTTCCACTTTTGTATTTAATGGTTGATCATCTTCCAATTCTTTTGGTGTTAATAAACCTTTTTCAAAATAGATAGTAGGTATATAAATATATCCTAAATTAATACTTTTATTAACAGAATTAATTGAACATGAAAATTTTTTACTAAAGTATTTAATACCATAGAAAGTAAATAAAATTATATTAGGGTCATTAGGGTCACAAATGTGAATTATTTTCGCATTTGTTTTAAGTAAGTTTCTCATTAATTAACTTATATTTTTATTTTACCCTTTTAAGGGATTTTAAAATAGGTAATTCTGCAAATGTATGATATTTTGCAGGTCTATCTAATATTAATTCTAAATCAGAATTTCTATTATTTCTAGTCATATTACCCTCAATATAATCAGGAGTTACTTGTATTTCTTCTCTAAGTGTTTCACCTTGCTCTAATTGAACTAAAACACTATACAAGCCTATAACTACTGACAATACTGACATAATTGATCCTCAAGAGGATATTAAATTTCACCCATAAAATGAATCAGGATATTGAGGTATACGTCTTGGCATACCATTTAATCCTAAAAAATGCATAGGTAAAAATATTAAATTAACAGATATAAATAAAATTCAATAATGTAATTCACCTAATACTTTATTGTAATTAAGTCCAAACATTGAAGGACCTCAATAATAATATCCTCCTATTAAAGAGAATAAGGCCCCCATACTCAACACATAATGAAAATGACCGACCACGTAGTATGTATCATGCATACTTACATCAATACTTGCATTTGATAACATTACCCCAGTTGTACCTCCTATAGTAAATAAGAATAAGAATCCTAAAGCGAATAAAGTAGGTACAGCTAAACGTAACTCCCCACCATAAAGGGTTGCAATCCAACTGAAGATTTTGATCCCTGTAGGTATAGCAATTACCATAGTTGCACTTGTAAAGTAAGCACGACTGTCTATATCTAAACCTACTACATACATATGATGCATAAATTATTATACCATTTCCGATATAATTGTGGACTATATCTTATACTTATGATTTACTTTTATATCCTATATTTCTATTTAATAATAATCATTTATTCATTGATTTTCTTAATATTTTTATTTCTCTAATTGTTTCAATAGATAATGGCTGTTTGCCTATAACTTTAGTTAATATAACTTTAAATATATTATAAGCATTTAATTTACTTGTTTTTAAATTATATTTATCATAATAATTTAAAATAATTTTATATTTTTCATTATTATTACATAATATTTCTATTCTATAATCATTAATATTTTTTAATTTTCCTAAATTCTTAGTATATAATAATTGACTAATTTTATTTAATATAAATTCATCTTTATGATTAAAAATAAATATACATTTTAGATAAGTTATATTTTTATATTTATATTTTTTAATTGAGAAAGAACCTACTGCATCTGTAAATCCTGATAATCAAGCATCATTTAAAGATATTTCTTTATTAATTGAATTAAAATCAATATTTAATAACTTTTTTAAAATATTATATCAATTATATAATTGAGTAATTCTAGATGTTAATTTTAAATTACCATTAAATAATAAATAAAGTAATAAACAATCTTTAGGATTAGATACTATATATTTTCCATATATAATATTATTATTTTTCTTATATATTTTAACATTACCGAAACCTAAATAATTTTGTATTAGATATAATATATTATAATTTGTATGATTAATAATAAAACGACAAGAGTTATTAAAATGTAATATAGCACCCTTTCCTTCGGAAAAGCCTATGAACCAATTTAATCAATCATTATTTAAATTATTATTGTAAAATATTTTATAATATTTTTTAAATAAATAATAAGTATCATCACGTGTAGTCTCTGAGGAATCTTTTAATATAAATATATATTTATATAAGTTTCCTGCTGATTGGGATAAGATATTAGTATTTGGACTAAGAAAAGTAACTAATAAATATGCTCCGTTCCAGCATATAGTGATGTTTATTACCATTATTTCACAATAATGGAAAGCCATCAATTGACTTCAAACTAAGAAACCTAATAAACCGATACTACCGATGGCATAAATCATACCAATTTGACCGAATATAGGTTTTTTAGAGAAAGTGCTAATAATATGAGAGATAATCCCGAAACCTGGGATAATTAAAATATAAACTTCTGGATGCATTTTTATTATGGACTATATCTTCTACTTATTCTCCTAATAATGAGAACATGGTAATAAGTAGTTACACGTATAGTCTCTGATATTCCTAATCTATATTTAATATAAATATATTTGGTTATATGCTAATTATTAATTATATAAAAATATAAGGAGAAGCATTATGACTGAGCAGACTATGTGATGCGCCATAGCTGTAAAACAGCTATGGCGTTAGATTTACAGCCCCAGTAGCCTCCACGATCTTACAATCTAAATTCCTAGCATATAGTGTAATTTTTAATTGATATTCTTATCAAAAAAGGCCATATTTAACCAAAAAATCAAAATAAATGTTGATATAACACAGGATCACCACCGGCAGCTACATCATAGAATCCTGTATTAAAATTACGATCCATTAATAATAATGTAACTCCAGCAGTTAATACTGGTAATGATAATAATAATAAGATAGCTGTGAAAAAGATACTTCATGCAAATAATACCATATTTCCCATATGTATACCTATACTACGCATATTTAAAGCTGTAACTATAAAATTAATAGCTCCTAATAATGAAGATATACTTGTTAAATGAATAGCAAATATAGCTAAATCAACAGAAGGACCAGAATGAGCACTAATACTAGATAAAGGTGGATAACAATATATGTTTATAATCTCATATAATAGGGAGATAATGTACAATGTACAGCATAGCGCCCCTCACATAGTGAGGGGCGTATTCCCTAAATATACTATCATTATGTCAACTACTCTCGTAATTGTTCGGACTATTCCTTATCCTTAAATTCTATTTCTTATTTTATTAAGATTCTCTCTTATTCTCTTCAAATCTTTATAAAACTTATCATAATCATGATGATATCTAAAATATGTTCTCTTTCATATAGAAAATTCTAAACTTTTTATACCTTTAAATAAAATAGTATTATTATTAGTAATAAAATAATATATAATATTAAGTATAGATCTTTGAGCTGTAGTTTCAATATAATAAGTTTTATGTTTAGTATATTTAATATTAGATTTAATATGAAAAATGAGTTTAATAGCTTGTAGAATGATAGGATCTTCCTTTTGAATAATACTAAAAGTATGTATTAATCTTTTTGGATTTTTTAATGTAAAGAAGAAATTTCCTTTTGCTTCTACAAACCCAATTAATCAGCTTTTAGATATAATATTCATTATTTCTTTAACTGAGGTTATTTCTAAGTAATTTAAATCATTTCATGCAGGAGATTGAATTAATTTGTTATTTGTTTCTTTAATTAAATCTTCGTTAGTTAAATTTTTAATCTTTTGTATATCTGAGATAAGTATATTATTATATGAAGAAGTATTAGAATATAAAAGAGATAAATTGAGAGCTTTTTTGAATTTAATATAATTAAAGTAATTGGAAGTTAATAAAGGATATTTATCAAAGATGGGGAGTATAATTTCAATTAAATGTTTCCTATTAGTGATAACTAATGAAATTAAATTATGATCTTTAATGATTCTACCAACCCCTAAATGTTCTTTGATCTTATAAATTACTTGCTTATTACAAATATTTTCAGTAAGTTTATAAGTAAATATTATATTATTATTTTTAAAATTAATATAAAAATTAAAAGAATCATGACCATCAGTAAATCCGACAAATCATTGATCAAAGTTTATATTATTGTCTTTATTGTTAACTCTGGGTTTCGCCCCGCCCATTAATGGGCGGGGCGCATTGTACCTATAAATTCCCTTACTCTCCTTAAGGATTGTCATATTTAGTCTCTGATGAATATTATTTATTTTATTTAATATTCAGGCATATAAACCTCTTCCTAATTTTATTAAGATCATTATATTCATTATAACTGTATATATATACAAGTATAATATAATTAAGGTCTTCCATGCAACGAATGACATTTTTATTAACGGCTTAATATAAACCGTTCATCCAGTACCAGCACCTGTCTCTATTAATAATGATGCTATGATACAAACTAATGCAGGAGGTAAACATCAAAAACTGATATTATTTAATCTTGCAAAAGCCATATCAACACCACCAATCATAATAGGCAGGAAATAATTTCCGAATCCTCCTATAAGGAAAGGCATTACAAATAAGAAAATCATAGCAATAGCATGTCCAGTAACTAAAACATTAAATACTTGATTGTTATTATGTAAGAACATTGGTCCAGGACCTGATAATTCTAATCTAATAATAACAGACATAGCAGTAGCTACCATTGCACAAATCATACCAAATATCATATATAAAATACCGATATCTTTATGAGATGTACTAAAAAATCAACGAGTTATATAATCCATATTTGGTATAATATGATGATTATTGACTCGAGTATGTTCTGTATTCAATAATAAATTAAAAAAAATATTAATCTACATAATTGAAAAAAGATTCATTAATATAATGAATATATGCTAATCTATTCTTATAATAGAGAATTGCGGATAAGCGAATTAATAGTTGATATAACTATTACCTAACAGGGGCTACGAGGGGGTGCGCCCAAGCTTATTCCTTTGGAATATGCTTGGGCGTTATAACATAATATTCCTGATTTTTATACTTACATCTATCTGAAATTTAATAAATTTATATTATTATATAATAATAATTAAAGTGATCATATGATATATCTAGAGATGGAAATAAGGTAAGATAAAGATTATGGTAATTAAGAATAATTAGAAAGTAATTGAAATAAATTGAAGGGATATCAGTAATAACGCCCAACATAATCTTAATAAGATTATGCTTGGGCGCATCATATTACATACTCTATATCCTATTATTTATATATATATTTTAATAATTATATGAATATATTTATATTTAAAGAAAATAAAAGAAAAGAGAAAGAATGAAAGAAGAGAGTAAGAATGAGAGTAACGCCCAAGCATATTCCAAAGGAATAAGCTTGGGCGCATAACCATAATATTCTCCTAATTTTTTTATTCTTATTCCTCTCTAAGGTAATGGATAAATTTATCATTACATACTTCTCCTGAATATTTATTCTATTGTTCTATTACTTCTTTTTCTCTCTGAATTAATCTTCTCTCTTATCCTTATCATTACTTCATAATTTGATCTATAATCCTTCTTATATAACATATAAGTTTTCTCTCATAATGTAAATTCTCAATATTTCTTACCTACTCAATAATATGTATCTTTCTCTGATACAAAATATTCCAACATATTTACTATTGATTTTGTTGCTGTTGTTTCTATATAATATTTCTTATTTCTATTCCTTATCTTAGCATTTATATCAAATAATAATTTTATTGCTGTTATTACATCATAACTTTCTGAATATACATGAAAATTATGTATTAATTTATCTTTACTTTTAGAATTTCATGTAAAATTTCCTTCTATTTCTAAATAACCAGTTATTCAATCTTTAGATACTATTTCATTTATTTCATTAAATGATTTTATATTATTAATATTAATATTATTTCAAGGAGATATAGTTCTATTAAAAATACCATTATTAATTAATTTATATTCCATTAATTTATTTTCATCTGATAAATCAGAATTATATATATTTAAATAAGATTTTAATTTATCATATTGATATCTATTAGATTCTATTAATAAAGGATATTCATCAAATAAAGGTATAATTTTATTGGTTAAGATAATAGGATCTGAGAATTTATATTGTAAAATATAGATTTTATTAGATTTAATATAAGACATATTACCTCCTTTTATATGATTTTCTACTTTATATATAAGGCTTTCTTGGTATTTAGGTACTTTAAGGGTTAAAGTTGTTATTAATTCAGATTTATTAAAATTATAATAAGATTTAAATTTACCGATTGAATCAGTTAATCCTACTATTCAAGGTTTATAATAAACATTATTATATTTACCTCTAGTTTTTAGGAAAATATCTAATTCTTTCATATTCATATTTAAAATATCGGGTAAATCATAATTAAAAATTGATTTTAATTGTAAAATAGTATAGTGAGGTGTGGGGACGCAAGGAGGTGTGGAGACAGGGATGGAAACATGCGCCCTAGCATAGCTAGGGCGTTTAATCTTACAATATACTTTCTTCATTTATATCTTTCATCTTTCCTAATATAAATTATTACTTATTTATATTGATTTATCAATAATCTCAATCTCTAACATACCTCCCATATTGTAACAAAGTCTATTCATTCTATTATTTATTTTTTTTTATTATTTATCATTTTATATATATTAATATTATAATTATTATTATTATTTAACAATTGAATAATTAAGATCCTCATCAATATACTATTATGTATATAAATAATCAAATTACATCTAATACATGTAAATATAGTATTGTAGTTTCAGCTCCAACATGACTTGTATTTGTAAAATCATAATTATATACTCTATATGTACATATTATTAACATTATTGTTAACATTATCATATGTAAACCATGTAATCCAGTTAAACTAAAGAATGTTGACCCATATACACCATCACTTAATGTAAATCCTGAGTAACTATACTCTAAATATTGGAAATATACAAATAATGCTATTAATATAGTAGTATATGTAAATCCATATAAAGTATGAGATCTATTACCCTCTATTAAAGCATGATGTGCATATGTAACTGTTACACCTGAAGCTAATAATATTATTGTATTCAATAATGGTAATTCAGCTGGTGATATAGTTGGTATACCTACTGGTGGTCATTGCATTCCTAATTCCATTGTAGGATTTAATGCTGAATGTAAATATGCTCAAAATAATGATGCAAATATTAAAATTTCAGATAAAACAAATAATAAGAAACCTTGATTAATTCCTCTTTTAACAGCTAAAGTATGATCTCCCAAATAAGTACTTTCTGCAATTATATCTTTAAATCATAAAGTCATACTATATAAAATACATAATATAGATAAAACAATAGGTCAAATAGATGAGATATAACCGTGAGCAGTAAGTCCTAAAGATAGAGCTAGATCCATTAAACTGAAAGAAGTAAAGATAGGTCATGGTGAAGGTCCTACTAAATGGAAAGGATGTAATTGTAAATAACCTCTAACATTATTAGTCATATATATAAAAATAAATAAAAATTTATAAAGATTATGTAAATATTGAACTATGAGAAAGATTGGATTTGAACCAATATAATTTGATTAAAAAGCAAAGGTCTTAACCATTAGACGACATTCCCGGGTTAACGCCATAAAGCGAATGCGCTTTATGGCGCATATTGTGACATTCATGTTGCTTTTGCCGAGACTCGAACTCAGACTCATCACGCTTCAAGCGATTGCTCTACCTTTGAGCTACAAAAGCTTCAAGAGTAGATAGATTCGAACTATCATTTAATGTGTTGAAGACATCCACTCTACCATTGAGTTATACTCTTAATTATTATTATAATAGTTACCTAATAATGAGAATTAGATATGGATAAAAAATTAAAAAATAATTTAACTGTAATGGAATTGAACCATTATCCTAGATGTGTAAGATCTATGATTTACCATTAATCTAACAGTTATTTAACCCTAATAGGAATCGAACCTATATATATATATTAGAAGTATATAATTCTACCATTAAATTATAGGGATATAGAGGGGGAGGATGGGGAAATAACGCCCTGCATAATTCTATAAGAATTAAGCTAGGGCGAATGTAAAGAGTGCCACCATTCGGTTAATCAGTGAATCGAACACTGACTCATTTCTGAAACTATATAGCAAATAGTTTGATATTACCAATATATCAGATTAACCTTACGCATTACATCAGATTTGAACTGACATCTTCTACAGTGACATTGTAGAGCTTTACCATTAAGCTAGTAATGCTAACTGAATCAATACGATTCGAACGTATATAATCTAGACCAAATCTAGAGGACTTGCCTATTAGTCAATGATTCATATATAATCCCAACGAGAATTGAACTCGTACTTTAACTATGAAGAAGTTAAATCATACCATTAGATCATAGGATCGATATATGTTTTATATAGGAATTGAACCTATAGTCTTTCGATTACAAAACGAACGCTTTACCAATTAAGCTAATAAAACTTTTATATATTTTTCATTAATATATATTATTTATATTACCTATCAAGAGGTATTAGGAACATTAATAAAACCAAATATAAGGGTAACTACTGAGATTTGAACTCAGATAAACCATGCCACATACGGGTATTCTACCATTGAATTATAGCTACCTTAATTAAAAATTTGAATAATTATAAAGATAATGAGATAGGACTGAATCGAACAGTCGCAGCCGAAAGGCATTATAGCTACAATATAAGTCTAATTACCAACATTAGAACTATCCCCATGCGCCATAGCAATCTATTGCTATGGCGTACCTTCATTCCCGTATGACTGGTGGGACTTGAACCCACACGGTTTTACCTATACAGCTTAAATGTATTATGTCTACCAATTCCATCACAGTCACTCTCTCTCTCATGAATATCTCTTTTATATATATTTTTTAGATTTATATATTTTTTTTATATATTACCTAATAGTTAAATCATAAACCCATCAATAAAATAAATTCATGTAGGTATACCGATAGCTGCACCAAATAATATTGGTAAGAATATCATTCAACATAAATTAATTAATTTATCATATCTAACTCTAGGCAATGTTGCACGTACTCAGATATATGTAAAAGCGAATATATTAGCTTTAATACCAAGAACAATACCAGTACCACCTCCGAAGAATAATATAGCTGTTAATGTACTTAAAAATAATATTGATGCATATTCAGATAAAAAGAATAAAACAAAAATACTACTACTATATTCAGTCATATGACCTGATACTAATTCAGATTCAGCTTCAACATTATCAAAAGGAGGTCTAGCACATTCGGCAATACAACCAATATAAAACATAATAGATAAAGGTAATAAAGGAATACCATATCAGATAGCTTCTTGTAAGTAAACATACTTGCTTAGGTTCATAGTACCTGCTAATAGGATAGATAGTAAGATAATTGTAGTCAATACTAATTCATAACTTATTAATTGTGCTGTTGAACGTATAGATCCTAATAATGAGTATTTACTATTTGCCGATCATCCAGCTAATAATGTACCAAATACACCAACACTACTTATAGCCAATGTTAATATAAATCCATAATTACTATCATATATAGTAACACCAGGTGCAAATGGTATTACTGATCAACATAATAAAGCTGATATTAATGATATCACAGGACTTATAAATAATATTAATTTATCAGCATGTGTAGGTATTATTATTTCTTTTAATAAAAGTTTTGCAGCATCAGCTATTGCCATTAATATACCATAATAACCTACAGCATTAGGACCTACTCTACGCTGCATATATCCTAATGTTTTACGCTCAGCTACTGTTAAAAATGCTACTGCTAATAATACACTAACAAACATTATTAATAATTCTATAAAATTTAACATTTAACGTGTTATTGCAATAGCCCCTATAACAGATAAAACTAAAATAATTCCTAATAATAATATTATTATAGCATATTCACTATAAAATAATATTCCAACTATATCTAACTCATTAGATACTGTACTTACTTCTTCTATTATTGAATAATTATTAAATGATATATCAAAAGGTAAAAATATAATTAATAATAAGAAGATTATTAAAGGATTCATACCACCTACAGGAGTATATTCAATATTTAATAAAGATAAAATGAATAGGAATAGGATAGCGATAGCACCTACATAAACTAAAATATAAAGGATACCCATAAGGATATAACCGTTAATATATAGATTAATGGCTACGGAGAGGAATAGGGTTATAAGAGCGAGAATGCTTTGAACAGGGGAAAGGAGACCGATAGCTAGGACACTAGCGATACCACTGACAAGGGACATAGGGGTTGTTGGTTGATGGCAACGCCCTAGGAACATCGTTATTATTAACGATGTGATCTAGGGCGCATAGCTTGAAAGTCTTCTGCATCCTTTTCCGTCATAACTTAGACTCGAACTAAGATTAATGTATTAACAGTACATGGCTCTACCCTTGAGCTATTATGACATCTAATGTTTAATGTTAGGAAAAGATGTATGCTAAACATAAACGCCTGGCTTATTCTTATAACGCCATAGCTGATAAACAGCTATGGCGCACTCACTCTCATTGTCACCCAATCATTCAATAAATTCCTCTATTGATACACATTCTAATTTTATAGGCATCATTCCATGATTTACTCCACATAACTCACTACATTGTCCATAATATACTCCTGTACGCTGTATCAATGCACTTACCTGATTCAATCTTCCTGGTGTAGCATCCACTTTCATTCCTAATGATGGTATTGTAAAACAATGTATTACATCATTCGCTGTTACTATAAATCTGATATGAGTATCTACAGGTACCACTATTGAAGCATCTGTATCTAATAATCTTAAATTACCAGGTTCTAACATATCATCCGGTATTACATATGATTCAAATTCTATTGTTTCTCCTACTGAATCCACAAAATCTGAATATTCATATTTTCAATATCATTGTAATCCTATAACTTTAATTGTCATAGCTGGTGTTAATACTTCATCACATAAATATAATAATATAAATGAAGGAAATGCTATTAATAATAATATTATAGCTGGAAATATTGTTCATATTATTTCTATAACTTGACCATGACGTATGTATTTATATGCAAATCTATTATCTTTATAATCATGTATAATAACATATAAAATATATGAAACTAGACCTAAGATTAAACAAAGATAGAACATGATATGATCATATAATTCATGAATACCTTCTGCATTAGGAGTTGCGGTGTCTTGTAATCTTATTCCTCATGGTGTTGGTACATCTAAATATATCAT